ACGACACTTCTTTTTACATTTCCATTGAAACTTGTACTTTCAAATCCATTAATTCCCAAATTAATTATACCAAAAATAACAAATTAATTATACCACAAATTAATTATAAATTATACCACAAATAACAAATTAATTATACCACAAATAACAAATTAATTATACCATAAATAACAAATTAATTATACCATAAATAACAAATTAATTATACCATAAATAACAAATTAATTATACCATAAATAACAAATTAAGGTCACTGAGTTGGGTTTAACTAGGTATGACCAGGTTGGAATGTTGGAATCTCCTGGAAAATGAACACCCTCTAGTATGCCTAACCCGGTACTTCGATCTTAATTACGTTAAAAAGTAATTCTTGAAGTGGTAGAAAAGGGTTTTTGAATATGAAAGTCATATGTTCAAATCCAAGAAAAGCCCTTTTTTACTAAACTCCAATTTGATGCTTTGTTTTTGAAAGGAACTCTATAAAAAAAAAGAAAAAATGCACCCCATTCTAATGAATTCCAAGAATAATTCCCTTTATGAATTTTAATAAAGGAAGTTCCATTTCACTATTTTTAGATAAAATAAAGAGAGATAAAAAAAAATCTCAATTCAATTACTAATACTAAAATTGAGAAAATCGAAATCCATTCCAATCAAAATGAAAAAATAATGAAAAATCATGTGTATTAATGAAAAAAATAAGAAGATTAAAAAAAATAATGATACAAAAGATAAATCCCATTTTTGCAAATAACTAATAACTAATGGATTCGATTTCTTTTCTTTCAGTTATTCTTTTCTCTGTCTAGGGTCAATCAATAACAAAACACATTATTTCAATATATCAAATATCGATTCCAATGGCTTTTGCTACTAGAACCTTCCCAATCACGATTCTTACTTTTCTTCCCATTCTTAAATAAAGAATTCAATATTTATTCCAAAAAAATAGTGGGTTCCATCGTTTCTATGGTTACCTCTCAAACGGTGAGGTCCTCTCTATACACCGGAGCTTCTTCAATTAATCAAAAGATTTTGTGAACTTGTATAGTTCATATTCTTTGGCTCTACCTATTAATTAGAAAGTAATAGCCCTTTTCACACTAAGAGTTATCCATACAGTGAGGGCATTTCATTCGAAAAGTTGGCTAGGTAGCTAGCCCTATGAGCCCGTTCTTTCAAAAAGGAACATGCTTAATGTAATGCTATTTCCTCCGCTTAATGGATAACTTTTTGCTACCAATGGAGATTTATTTTTAGAAAAATGAAAGATACCGTGGAACGCCAATAATTCACTAAGAACACCTTTGAAAAGATTACGCGGTACAATTGAATGCAATGAGCCTTTTTCCAATTAAGTATTCAGCTTCCTGTACACCCTCGGGTACTTCGATCTTCATTACTTCTTCAATAACTCTTTTACCTGCCTAATCTTGGTTAGGCGTTGTATTCCTTTGATCAGGAGCAAATCGAAAAACAATGGATTTCTTAAATCCATTTTTTTTTTTCTATGGATCTTAACCCTATCGCCTACTAATACACGGATGCGATTCTTACGCATCCTAGGAGAAAGATAACAAAGAATCACCCTCCTATGTTTATGAGAATGTAAACTTACGTGGAACATGTTCTCGGTGAACTTTGTCACTACTCTACCGAGAAAAACCACAAAGTTTCGATTCTTTTTCAATTTTTTTCTTTTTGAATCTTGATTAACATCTTCATCATAAGCAGAAGCAAGGTTTTTTTCTTTTTCTTCTATTTCTGCTTTTGTTTCTATTTCTGCGAGAAGAAATAGTTGCTCTATTTCCTTTCGAGTATATTTCTTTCCAATCAATTTGTTGAATTCCTCTTCATCTGAATCGAGTTTATCTTCATTCATTTTATCCAGTTCCTCTTGATCTAAATCTAGTTCTTCTTCAAGTAATTCTTTCTCGATATTTTTTCCTTTCTCTTCCATTTGCTCTCCACTTGTAATTAGATTTTTGAATTCCTATTGTTTCATCTTATTTAATTCCTACGTTATGAAAGATATTTTCTTCGGTATAATAGTTGATGCCCGAGACCAAGTGACTATTATTTCTCTCTCCTCCCCCATCTTGATTTTTTCAAATGTTTCCGATAAATGCTTAGCTACAAATCTTTTCTTTACTATAATCCTTTTTTTGACAATCCTTTTTTTGACAATTCTTTTGCCAGATCATGAATTAGTAACTGCATTGTTTCGAACTTTCTATTTTTGCAATGGGATATTTACGGAATCCCCATGAATAAACAAGATTGGAGACCCTCTTTCAAATATCTATCAAAATGGTATGTATATTTTGATCCATTTCGAAAGAAATCTCAAGAGGGTCCATAAAAATAGGTACAATTGGTAACCGATATTTCTTTTTTAGGTACAAATTCTCGAAGTATGTGCCCGGATAGTCCAAAATCTCAATAGTTAGCTCTCTGATTCTATCGATGCCTCTGATTTTGTTTCTAGATCTTCCAAAAGTTTTGCTATTTCTATTGCAGTATATTTCTTCCGAATTAACCGGATTAAATCCTCGTTATCTGAATCTGAGTCATCTGATTTTATTTCGTTATCTCGTTCAAATAAAGGATTCGAGACAGTGCCTTCTAGGGTTTGAAATAAATCTCGTTCAAATAAAGGATTCGAGACAGTGCCTTCTAGGGTTTGAAATAAATCTCGTTCAAATAAAGGATTCGAGACAGTGCCTTCTAGGGTTTGAAATAAATCTCGTTCAAATAAAGGATTCAAGACATCAAATAAAGGATTCAAGACAGTTGCCTTCAGACTTTCTATTACTGCAATTTGGAACCGTTTATTTACCGATTCTCCTGGTATGGTACCAAAAGATTTTTTTTTTTTTCTTTCAATTGAAATGTAGCATGTGTTATACGTGTTCCTTTTATTTCTGCAAGTAGAACTCTCCGTATGGTAGTACCTAATATATTAGCCTTAAGCGACGATAGCATGAAACGACCATAATGTAAACTACGACTTTGGCGGAGAAAGGAAACAGATTTCCATTCATGTTTATGGGTCATTTCACTTTTGTTAGTTTTTCGAAAAAAATAACATGGACAGCCAACCATTGAGGTAATAGTTGCCCGAGACCAAGTGACTACTCCTAAAAATAGGAGGAGTATCATTTTACTTAATAAAAATGGAAGGATTTTTTTGAGTACAAAACGGAAAGGTTGTTTCAACGGTAGAAAAAAAATAAAAGTATCATACTGAAGGTTTTTTTCTTTTTCTTCTATTTCTGCTTTTCTTTCTATTTCTTCGAATATTTTTTCTAATTCATTCCTAGTATATTTCTTTCGAACCAACTTGATCAATTCCTCTTCATCTGAATCGAGTTCCTCTTGATCTAAATCTAGTTCTTCTTCAAGTAATTCTTTCTCGATATTTTTTCCTTTATCTTCCATTTTTTTAAATCCTCCTTTTTTTTGCATGGTAAAGATTGATTGTCATTCTATGTCCTATAGATCTAAGCTATCAAAAACAGGTCTAAATACATCATGGAACCAAGGCCCTTGTTGAACCTTGGTATTTCTCAAATTGAAAAAAAGAAATAAACTTCCTTCTTTATTTTCTTTTTTTCATCTCCTCTAAAAAACAAAAACAATAATAGACCCTTGAGAATTCACGATTGAATTCTTGTCTGTGTTTTTGAGGAAAGAGTGAGATTCGATTATATATATTGTCAAAATAAATAAGATCCTTTATGGTGTTTAATCCAGATTCCTTAAGAAGTCTGGATACGTCTCGTCCAAAAAATTTCTCAATTTTATAAGTATGGAATCCGAAGATTTTCGAATCATTTTCCATCTTCTTCAAACGAAAAATCTTTTGTGGATTCAAAGGACTCTTTGAATCCAGATTCTTCTGAATGGCTAGAATCTGCTTTCCTGAAATGAGAAAAATGACAATAAAGATTCCAGAATTCAAGATGGAATTCTTCTTTCTGTTCTTGAGGCCAGAGGAAGATTAGACGATCTAAATCGCCAGAATCAAGAAGATCCTGAATGCTGTTTAGACCAGATTTCTGAAGATGTCCGGATACCCCTCGTCGAAAGAATTTCTCAATTTGATAAGTATGGAATGTTTCCTCATTTTCCATGGTTCTCAAATGAGAAATCATATTGACTATAATGGATCCCAAGGAGTATCTTTTTCCCATTCTTTTCTTTTTTTTCTTATGCCTACGTTCCTCTGATTCTGTTGATTCATCAGATTCTGTTGATTCTTCTGATTATTGTGATTGTTCAGATTCTGTTGATTCTTATGAATCTAGAAAAGAATCAGAATTGTATTTATTTAAGGGGCAATATCTTTTTAAGAAAGGATAATATCTTAATAAGATTTTCCAGATAAGTTGTTTCACGAATTCAAAAAAGATAACTTGCTTCACCAATTCAGAAAAGATTTGAATTATTAGCAATTTACACAACTTGGTAATAGAATGTTTTCCCAATTTGGATTCTTGAAATTGTTTCATACGGACCTCCTTTTTTATCAAAAAATAATATCTGAATTCTGAATTTTTTTCAGAAAACAGACGGGATAAAATCCCATTTCTTCATTTGATTTCTTTTATTTTTATGTATTAAAAAAAAACACACTAACATTAATATTATTATTATATCGAATAATAATAGATAATACAATATCTAGTTAGCATAGCAATTCTAACAAAAAATCCAAAAAGAAATAAAAAAAAAAAAAAAGAAAGCGATTGATTAGCGCAGTATCAATAAAAAAAGAAATAAGAATTTGAGAAAGTTCTTGACTAAAATCCAAAAGTTTTTATTAACAAAAAATTGGTGAATTTCTTGAGAATTTGCCTCTTGAATTCTAGATACTGGTAGGAGAAGAACCCGACTCGGTATTGGGAAAAAAGAAGGGAAGCAGAACCAAGTCAAGGTGATATGGATCACCCCTTCTTCTTGTGCCAAAGGTCTGATCATTTCGGAACTGGAGCTCC